AATTAAGAATTCTTACAACAACAAGGTCTACTCGATATGTATTAGGCGTAAATAAATCAAAACCTTTGACAACAATTTTTCAAACACAAAATATTTAACGAATATTATAAACTAATTAAAATGTTAAAATTGGTTTGTTATTTCTTATTAGACCATGTATTTGATAAATCAAATACATCATTATTGTATATCTATATTATTGTATACTCTTTTATATATATGGCGCAACCCAATTCTTGTTTTGCAAGTTTATAATTGAGGAATATATCCCTTCTTATTATTAATTTAAGAAATGAAATACTAATAAAAATTCCCTCTTGACAGTGATATATGTTGTATATGTAAATCCTAGATGTGAAACTAGGCATAAATCGTAGTATAAAACACAAAAATCCATAAAAAAAGAAATAAAGATTGGTTGAACTTGAAAATTTCATCATTCAATGTGTAGTGTAAATGATTGAATTGGATTCATTTGAGTGGTACAAACTAAATTGAATGCTAACTCCATTTATTTATTATTGAATTAACTGATCAATTTGATATCGGACATATTTTTTTCGGTACTATTCAAAAATTTCGACATATTTCACTTTATTATTATGAGAATAAATCCTACTACTTCTGGTCTTGGCGTTTCCACGCTTGAAGAAAAAAACCTAGGGCGTATCGCTCAAATTATTGGCCCGGTATTGGATGTCGTTTTTACCCCCGGCAAAATGCCTAATATTTATAATGCTTTAGTAGTTAAGGGTCGAGATACTGTCGGTCCACAAATTAATGTTACTTGCGAGGTACAACAATTATTAGGAAATAATCGAGTTAGAGCTGTCGCTATGAATGCTACAGATGGGCTGATGAGAGGGATGGAAGTGATTGACACGGGAACTCCTCTAAGTGTTCCAGTCGGAGGAGCTACTCTTGGACGAATTTTCAATGTTCTTGGGGAGCCTGTTGATAATTTAGGTCCCGTAGATACTCGCACAACATCTCCTATTCATAGATCGGCGCCTGCCTTTATACAGTTAGATACAAAATTATCAATCTTTGAAACAGGAATTAAAGTAGTGGATCTTTTAGCTCCCTATCGCCGTGGAGGAAAAATAGGGTTATTTGGAGGAGCTGGAGTAGGTAAAACAGTACTCATCATGGAATTGATCAACAACATTGCCAAAGCTCATGGAGGCGTATCCGTATTTGGCGGAGTAGGCGAACGTACTCGTGAAGGAAATGATCTCTACATGGAAATGAAAGAATCTGGAGTGATTAATGAAAAAAATATTGCAGAATCAAAAGTGGCTCTAGTCTATGGTCAAATGAATGAGCCCCCGGGAGCTCGTATGAGAGTTGGTTTGACTGCCCTAACCATGGCAGAATATTTCCGGGATGTTAATGAGCAAGACGTACTTTTATTCATCGATAATATCTTTCGTTTCGTCCAAGCAGGATCAGAAGTATCCGCCTTATTAGGGAGAATGCCTTCTGCAGTAGGTTATCAACCTACACTTAGTACAGAAATGGGTTCTTTGCAAGAAAGAATTACTTCTACCAAAGAGGGATCCATAACTTCGATCCAAGCAGTTTATGTACCTGCGGACGATTTGACCGACCCTGCTCCTGCCGCGACATTTGCACATTTAGATGCTACTACCGTACTATCAAGAGGATTAGCTGCTAAAGGTATTTATCCGGCAGTGGATCCTTTAGATTCCACGTCAACTATGTTACAACCTCGGATTGTTGGCGAGGAACATTATGAAATTGCGCAAAGAGTTAAGCAAACTTCACAACGTTACAAAGAACTTCAAGACATTATAGCTATCCTTGGGTTGGACGAATTATCCGAGGAGGACCGTTTAACTGTAGCAAGAGCACGAAAAATTGAGCGTTTTTTGTCACAACCCTTCTTCGTGGCAGAAGTATTTACTGGTTCTCCAGGTAAATATGTTGCTCTCGCAGAAACAATTAAGGGGTTTCAATTGATTCTTTCCGGAGAATTAGATGGTCTTCCCGAGCAGGCCTTTTATTTGGTGGGTAACATTGATGAAGCTACCGCGAAAGCTATGAACTTAGAAGGGGAGAGCAATTTGAAGAAATGACCTTAAATCTTTGTGTACTGACTCCTAATCGAATTATTTTGGATTCAGAAGTGAAAGAAATCATTTTATCTACTAATAGTGGCCAAATTGGTGTATTACCAAACCATGCCCCTATTGCTACAGCTGTAGATATCGGTCTTTTGAGAATACGCCTCAATGACCAATGGTTAACTGTGGCTCTGATGGGCGGTTTCGCTAGGATAGGTAATAATGAGATCACTATTTTAGGAAATGATGCAGAGATGAGTACTGACATTGATCCGCAAGAAGCTCAACAAGCTCTTAAAATAGCTGAAGCTAACTTAAGTAGAGCTGAAGGTAAGAAACAGGCAATTGAGGCGAATCTAGCTCTCAGGCGGGCTAGGACACGAGTAGAGGCTATCAATAATATTTCCAATTAA